AATCATGCGGATAATTTTTTTTATCGATAGTCCTGATTACTAATCAAGAAATCTCTATCAAACAAAAAAAAAAAAGAGCGAATTCTGTCTCTTTCGTCCGTGAAATTAGGCAAGGGGGTCCTGCATCTTTCTATATCCCTCAAGAACCCCCAGTTTTACTAAGAATCCCTTTTGTCGGATCGTATTATAACGAATTTTGCGCGAAGGGAAAAACGAAATCAAAAATGAAGAATAATAAAAAAAGTGAATTATCATACATATATTGCATGTAGAAAGATGAATAAGCCCATTTATTTACTTATTTTATTTACATATTTACACTTTTGATTTACATTAATTATATTATATACGTACTTAGTATATTCTAGTCTATTATATACTTTATAGGCTTATAATATAATATTTTCTTTTTTTTTTTTCTTTAATATATGTTAAATATGTTAAAGAAATATTAGTATATAGACTCTTATATTATAGAATCCTTATTCTATCCTTATTATATCTTAGTATATATACATAATATACTCTTACATTATATAATATACCCTTTATTAATTAGTGTATATACTCACTTAGGTATACTTAGTATAATAGTATAATTATTATATGAATTATAAGATATCTTTATAACAGGTTAAAAGATTAATATAACAATAAATAACAGGTACAAATCAAATATTAAATCGAGGTACCCATTCTATGACAATTCTCAACGCCTTACCCTCTATTTTTGTGCCTTTAGTGGGCTTAGTTTTTCCGGCAATTGCAATGGTTTCTTTATCTCTTCATGTTCAAAAAAACAAAATTTTTTAAATACGATGGGGCAAAATCTTATCTATTTTTTTTTTTTTCAAGACTTACGTGGATCATAGCACGGATATCTATTTAGTAGAATATAGTATAACGTGTGGCTTCTTCCGAGCATAAGCTCGTATGCGTGTGTAAACATGATATATGAGTAACTGAATTAGAGCCATTTTCAAATGGATCGGTATCGGTATGAATTTCTGAAATGTAAAGTCAATATATGTATGTGGATATCTATAAGAAATCATATGATCATATGAAAGGGATGTTCTTATTTTAGTTTAGATCTAGGCAATTCGATGAATTACTCCTAAAGGTTCACATTGCTAGTTGATGAGGGTTACTTCGGAAACAAAAAAATGAAAGTCAATTTTTTTGGTTATTCCCCAATTCCAATAAAGTGCAACTAGATCTAGTATAGTATGAGTTGGCGATCAGACCGTATATGGATAGAACTTATAGCGGGGTCTCGAAAAACGAGTAATTTCTGCTGGGCCTTTATCCTTTTTTTAGGTTCATTAGGATTTTTATTGGTTGGAACTTCCAGTTATTTTGGTAGGAATTTTATATCTTTATTTCCCTCTCAGCAAATAATTTTTTTTCCACAAGGGATCGTGATGTCTTTCTACGGAATCGCAGGTCTTTTTATTAGTTCCTATTTGTGGTGCACAATTTCGTGGAATGTAGGCAGTGGTTATGATCGATTCGATATAAAAGAAGGAATAGTGTGTATTTTTCGTTGGGGATTTCCTGGAAAAAATCGTCGCATCTTCCTACGATTCCTTATGAAAGACATTCAGTCCATCAGAATAGAAGTTAAAGAGGGTATTTATGCTCGTCGTGCCCTTTATATGGAAATCAGAGGTCAGGGGTCCATTCCCTTGACTCGTACTGATGAGAATTTTACTCTACGAGAAATTGAGCAAAAAGCTGCCGAATTGGCCTATTTCTTGCGTGTACCAATTGAAGTATTTTGAAACAAGAACTGAAGAACGACTGCTTTCTTAGCAAGAGGGAAAAAACGAAAACTCAAGAATCCTCTTTTTTCTATAGCACAACTTAACTGAAGTAAGTTTCTTCAGAACGCTCATTCGAGCTAAACGCAAACGAGCACGGAACAATCATAAAACGAAAATTTTTTTTTTTTTTTTTCTAATCTAATTTGAAGCGGACTCTTTCTTATTGTATTTCGGTATTGTTTTTCTGTATTCTTTCTAAATTCAAGGACTAACCACTTTACTAAATCACAAATAAAAAATAGGAAATAGATTCATGGGCTCTATAACTTTTAATGTAATAGAACCGATGCTTGATAGAAATAGAAAAATAGAAAATAGAAATAGTAGTATTGAGTCGACAAATCAAATGAGGTGAGTTCATTTAAAAATTCCCAGACGAAAAAATGGCAAAAAAGAAAGCATTCATTTCCCTTATATATCTTTCATTTATAGTATTTTTGCCTTGGTGGATCTCTCTCTCATTTAATAAAAGTCTGGAATCTTGGGTTACTAATTGGTGGCATACTAAACACTCCGAAATTTTTTTGAATGATATTCAAGAAAAAAGTATTCTAAAAAAATTCATAGAATTAGAAGAACTCTCCCTCTTGGACGAAATGATAAAGGAATACCCGGAAACACATTTACCAAAGCCTCACCGCGGAATCTACAAAGAAACGATCCAATTGATCAAGATGCACAATGAGAATCGTATGAATACGGTTTTTCATTTCTCGACAAATATAATCTCTTTCGTTATTCTAAGTGGTTATTCTATTCTAGGTAATGACGAACTTGTTATTCTTAACTCTTGGGTTCAAGAATTCCTATATAACTTAAGCGACACAATAAAAGCTTTTTCTATTCTTTTATTAACTGATTTATGTATAGGATTCCATTCGCCACACGGTTGGGAACTAATGATTGGCTCTGTCTACAAAGATTTTGGATTTGCTCATAATGATCAAATTATATCAGGTCTTGTTTCTACTTTTCCAGTCATTTTAGATACAATTTTTAAATATTGGATCTTTCGTTATTTAAATCGTGTATCTCCGTCACTTGTAGTCATTTATCATTCAATGAATGACTGAAAAATGATAGAACGATTCAATTATAATGTTTGTTACTTTGTACATAAGCAACCCATTCAAAATTGTACTTATTATTTCTACCCATATGGGGGCTTACTTCAATGTTCCAGTAAAATTATTTCAGTAAATAGCAGAATCATAGATAGGGAACTATACTAGCGACTTATCTAATTTTATTGTAGAAATTTTCGGGATCAATGATTGGACCATGCAAACTAGAAATACCTTTTCTTGGATAAAGGAAGAGATTACTCGATCTATTTCCGTCTCGCTCATGATATATATAATAACTCGGGCACCCATTTCAAATGCATATCCCATTTTTGCACAGCAGGGTTATGAAAATCCACGAGAAGCGACCGGCCGTATTGTATGTGCCAATTGCCATTTAGCCAATAAGCCCGTGGATATCGAGGTTCCACAAGCGGTACTTCCCGATACTGTATTTGAAGCAGTTGTTCGAATTCCTTATGATCTGCAACTGAAACAAGTTCTTGCTAATGGTAAAAAAGGAGCTTTGAACGTAGGGGCCGTTCTTATTTTACCTGAGGGGTTTGAATTAGCCCCCCCCGATCGTATTTCGCCCGAGATTAAAGAAAAGATAGGCAATCTATCTTTTCAGAGCTATCGTCCCACTAAAAAAAATATTCTTGTGATAGGTCCTGTTCCTGGTCAGAAATATAGTGAAATCACCTTTCCTATTCTTTCTCCGGACCCCGCTACTAAGAAAGATGTGCACTTCTTAAAATATCCCATATACGTAGGCGGCAACAGGGGACGGGGTCAGATTTATCCCGACGGAAGCAAGAGTAACAATAATGTTTATAATGCTACAGCGTCGGGTATAGTAAGCAAAATCATACGAAAAGAAAAAGGGGGGTACGAAATAACCATAGTGGATGCATCGGATGGACGTCAAGTGGTTGATATTATACCTCCAGGACCAGAACTTCTTGTTTCAGAGGGAGAATCCATCAAACTGGATCAACCAGTAACAAGCAATCCTAATGTGGGTGGATTTGGTCAGGGGGATGCGGAAATAGTACTTCAAGATCCATTACGTGTCCAAGGACTTTTGCTCTTCTTGGCATCTGTTATTTTGGCACAAATATTTTTGGTTCTTAAAAAGAAACAGTTTGAGAAGGTTCAATTGTCCGAAATGAATTTCTAGATCCGCAGATTTATCAACACCAAGCTCTAAAAAGAATCCAATTTTTGTTGCCAATTATGTAATTATGGATGATCAAAAAATTTCTGAAAAGCCTCTTGTTTTTTTATATTTTCGAGTTCGGGAATTGAATTACTTGTACCGCACTCCTAGTATGTATACTGTCAAGAAGACTATTTGAGTTTACCCCCCTCTTCTTTATTTCTTTGTTTTTTCAATCCAAATTGAAGCGGTATGATTATGTCAATATTGTCAGATTTCAATGTCATAGAATGAATCAATAGTTTTCTATTCGATTGGATACTAAAAATTAAGAGATAAATAAGCGTAGAATAGAAACCAAAGTATAAAAGAAATGAGAGGAACATAAGTAGTGATAGTGGACAAACAAAAAATATAGGAAACTTGAGTGAGCAAATAGAACTTCTTCAATGAACTTAGAAAACTAAAAAAAAAAAATAGATATAATTGTGGTTGTGTCGTCCAAAAAGAGGAAATAGAGTGATTCCTTCGTGATTTTTGAAAGTATCGACAGATACTATCGAGGAACAGATGTTCTGAATCAAGTAATGAAGTGAGTTTTCCAAAAACATCATAAAAAAATGAAACGGAGTTTTTGGAAACATCGGAAAAAGTGATCCGTTTTTTTTACCATTTAGACGAATAAACTATTATGATTATTCAGAACTCAACGGGCCTACCCCCTCTTTCTTTGTCTGATTCGAGGGGGTTTCCGTTGAGTTCTTACGCTTTCATGTCATGTCTACAACTCAGTTCATCCGATTACTAAAGGGATGAACCTAATCCAGAATATGAACCATAAAAGAAAATACCGATTAAACCGATCACAAGAATACCAGTTACAGTACCTATTAGCCAAAGAGGAATCCTTCCGGTAGTATCGGCCATTTTTCCTACTTTCCTCCACATTTC